AAATTATAAATATAATAAATAACTCGAAATCTACTAAAGTATTGTACTAGAAAGAATAATTAGATGAATTCTATCAATATCTGGACATATTTTATATGTAAATAAAATAAAAAAAAAAAAAATAAGAGTACCATTCTGGTTCTGGATTTGTTCTCCCGAAATCAAACCCCTCCCATTTTTTATTCATAATTTGAAGCTCCTACAATATAATATACTAAATCGGTGACTCTTGAAAAAAGGGAAGAAACCTTTTCCCTATTTCTCTCTATTTATTTGATTTCACAGTATCAATTATGTAAAAAATAAAACAAATAATGAAAAGCCGGCTATCGGAATCGAACCGATGACCATCGCATTACAAATGCGATGCTCTAACCTCTGAGCTAAGCGGGCTTACATAACAGAAATTTTACATATATAGAAAGTTAGTAAATTCTTGAGATCTTAGTTATTAACTGCTTATTCTTATCTATTCATAAGTAATATGAATAGAGAAAAAAATTAATATATAAAAGAATAGAATTTCTCATAAATATGGAATATTATATTATAATATAGAAGATAAAAATGAATATAACGATTAATAGAATATAGCAATAACGCATTTCGATCTATTGATCAAATATATGTTTATCAATAATTAATATTTTTTTTTTATTTTTATCAATTATATATTAAAAATATTCAAATTCTCTTTTTTTTTTTCAAATTCTTTATCCATATCCATTTTTTTATTTAGAATTCTAAATAGAATCTAATACCTTCTAATATCTAATAAATATCTAATAATATAATAGAATTGAATATAAATTGTAATTATATATAGTAATATGACTGTCTATATAGATTTTGTTAAAATTATTATTAGAATAAATTTTATTTCAAATTAGAAATAAAATCATTTTGAATACTAAGAACTATCTAATTCGAACTATTTAATAAAAAATGAATTAGAAATTTCCCACCCTTTTTTTTTTATTCAAAAAAAATTATTTACAATTATGGAATGATTAGTTAATGTCTATTCGATTAATAATAATTCTATATTAAATGAAATCATTTTTCTAATAGATATTTTATATAGAAAAAATAAAGAATTAATATATTTAGAATGTAATATATGTAAAATGATATATAATAATCCTAGAATAATCATAAAAAAAAAAAAGAAAAGTTTTTTTTTAGTTATGTTATAGGAAATCCGCCTCAAGGAGAATAAGAAATAAAAAAAAATGAAAGAGAAAGGCGCAATCCAATTCAGACCATAATGAAGCATTTCGCTCTTTTCATTCTGAAAGGCGGAAGATAAGACGAAAAAAAAAAAAAGAATCGACCATTCAAGTATTCCAAAGTTTACGAAAAAAATAATAGAACGAGAGAAAAATAGATATGTGTATCTATCTATCTATATTGAATTGCAGATACAGAAATGATAGAATCATTTTGGATTGGACAAAATATGGGTCTCTGATAGAGATCAAATAAGATAGATAAGAAATAAAATAGGATAAATATTCGATATAGGAATTGGTATCTAATGAATTCAATGGTTCCAGTATAATACAAATGAAAGAAAAAAGACAAGGGCATTTTAATGAGATATTACTATTAATAGAATAATAAGATACTAGTGGGGATATGGCGAAATCGGTAGACGCTACGGACTTAATTGGATTGAGCCTTGGTATGGAAACCTTACCAAGTGATAACTTTCAAATTCAGAGAAACCCTGGAATGAAAAATGGGCAATCCTGAGCCAAATCCTGTTTTTCGAAAACAAATAATGGTTTCGAAAGCAAGAACGAGAAAAACAAAAAGGATAGGTGCAGAGACTCAATGGAAGCTGTTCCAACAAATGGAGTTGACTGCGTTGCGTTAGTAAAGGAATCCAATCCTTTCAGCGAAACTCCAGAAAGGATGAAAGATAAACTTATATACATACGTATACGTACTAAAATAGTATTTAAAATGATTAATGACGACTCGAATGTTTTTTTAATGATATAGTCAAAATGAACGAATTGTTGTAAATCAATTCCAATCCAACTTCAAATTGAAAAAAGAATCAAATATTCATTGATTAAATATCATTCACTCCATCATAATCTGATAGATCCGTTGAAGAACTGATTAATCAGACGAGAATAGAATAAAGATAGAGTCCCATTCTACATGTCAATACGGACAAAAATGAAATTTATAGTAAGAGGAAAATCCGTCGACTTTCAAAATCGTGAGGGTTCGAGTCCCTCTATCCCCAAAAATAGAAAAAGGCACGTTTTATTTGCCTTTCTAATTATTTATCCTATCCTTTCGTTAGAGATTCACAATTCATTATGGTTATCATTGATTCTATTCTTTCACAAACGGATCTGGGCAGAAATTTTTTTCTTATCACAATACTTGTGATATATATATGATACAAGTACAACTCAACATCCTTGAGCAAGGAATCCCCATTTCAAATTTGAAATGATTAACATAACAATACATATTATTT